CTCGAGTCTTTCAAGCAAAGAAACGATTTTCTCAAAAACAAAAAAAAAGAAGGAGAGTATGAATTTGAGTCTTATCTTTTTCGAAGCTATTCCTTTCTTCCCTATTCATTCACCTGCCCGATCTTCTGAATTGGGGTCAATTAGATCTAGTAAAAAATCATAGTATTCATTTTGTTTGTGTTTGTGGACTCAAGTGTTCAAACAAAGCTTGTCCCTTGAAGAAATAAATGAGTTCTAATAGAAATCGAATATGTATGTTTTTTTATTCCAGTGGGTAAATTGATAAAAGGAAAAAGAAAGAATAATAAGAACTGAAACTCCTATCATAGGAATGGAAATAGCCCTTCTTGCTCTTGTTGCTGCTTCAATAACAATTTGGTTTTCAAATCAGAAAAATGATTTGATCCATGATTCATTGGAACAAAAGAAGGAATGGCCTGGCTAGGTACTGTACTGGCCAGGCCGGGGGAATAAAAGAACCTTTCGGACGAAATCAAAGACGTACTCTTTCTATTGGAGATATCTGTTTCGAATCGTTATCCAAATTGAATTGCGGATAAAATTCGTATATATATATATAGTAAGTTATAGTAAGTATAAATAAATCTATAAATAAATAAAGATAAATAGATAAAGCAAAGACTTTGATTAATCTTTACTTCAGGCGTCACATATGAATTATCTTTTTGTAATTGGGAGAGATGGCTGAGTGGACTAAAGCGACGGATTGCTAATCCGTTGTACGAGCTGTTCGTACCGAGGGTTCGAATCCCTCTTTCTCCGTTCCCTTGTATCACTTGAGATTTATCTTTCGAATTCGAAAAAATATCAAGCCCTTTTAGTTAAATGTCTGGAATAGAGAAAAGCATAGGAAAATGTAGAAATAAAGCAAGTAAATAATGAAAAACCTCTGATTTTTTTATTCCTCACGTCCAGGATTACGTCCTGGATCATTAGATAGGAATCCGAAGATGAAGAGAGAAACAAAGAATATCACTACTGTGTAAACGAAGAGTTTGAGAGTAAGCATTGCACAATCTCCAAGATCATTTTTTTTGTTTTTTTGCAAAGGAAATAAGGGAATAGATTCTCTATTTTTGTACCACATATCCTTGACACCAAGAAAAGAAATGAAAAAGTGGTTTCTAGAAAAGAAAGGAATTTGCAGGAATTCCTTTGTTACCAAAATTCTCTTGTCATACCCCAATTAGGTATTATGGGGTACCATAATAGGGTCTTTGACCCCTGGAACTGGAAGGGCATAATGCGGAAATTAGGTGATCCAGATTCATCTTCATCGCGGCTATCAAAAAGAAAAAGAATTTCAATCTTTGAATCGAGGGTTCATAATGTAAGACATTATCTGATCTTATCAATTGTTATGTTAGAATTTAATTTATTTTATCGAATAAATCATGAATATGAATGTTTCTAGGACAGTATTAAAGATCTCATCGAAAACTTACAGCAGCTTGCCAAACAAGGGCTAAGAGAAAAAAGAGCACAGGTATGACTGGCATAAAATCTACGATTGGATTGAAAAAAGCATAAGCCTCAGGCAATTTGGCGAAGAAAAAGCTACTCGAATGAAGGGCAGAATTAAGACAGATACAGATCAAACTAAAGATATTAAGCATAACAAATATTTCGTTCTTGGAGATAATTTCATTTTTATTGAGTTATTGATATAAGGGAAAAATTAAGAAAGAAGAGAAGACAAAAAATCCTTCTTTCTTTTTCTTTGAACTTCCCCCAATCAAAAATCCTTCTATTCTCATTTGAGAATTGAAGGAATCATACTTTCATACAATATCTTAATTGAATTATATGGAATGATCAATGAATTCATTTTGATTCTACATTTACACGTATAGAATCCTAGCAACAACCTATTCCATAGATAATATTTGGGCTGGAATTGACGAATAACCAATAACAATATTAGTGTTTATTAGTGTCGAATTGAAATCTAAATGGGGCGTGGCCAAGTGGTAAGGCAGCGGGTTTTGGTCCCGTTACTCGGAGGTTCGAATCCTTCCGTCCCAGACCGATTCTATCAAAACAAAGATTGTTCTCTTTAACAATCTTCTGTTTCAGAGTATAAGGTATAAGGTTGGGTACAATATGATCCAATCTTTCTTTCTGAGTTCTAATGATTCTTCTATGAATCATAGATTCCTTTCGATTTCCAATTGTAAGAAAAAGAATCGAGTGTAAATTGCGGATGGAAATAAACATACTTTACCTTTTTGATATTAGGTAGGACGGGAACATAGATCAAAGTTGAATTAAAAAAAAACGGAATGGGCCATTCAGTGTATGCCCGCCCCGCCCCACTCATATTCATATTGGGGTAAGTTAGTCACTTATAGAAACTTTATGCCCATCTATAATTAGATTTTGATTCTCACATGATGCATTCTAAGTTGAAATGCGAAAGATAAGATCTCTAGTTTTTCTAAACTCAATATGTTAGTCAAAATGACTAATTCTATGTGGATCCTGAATCCTAAACAGGAGGGAGTTCTTGGTTGGGACTAATTACATCACTGGGATTAAAGCTCTTAAGACTGGGTGGGGTAAAATCAAAATAAGAACAACGAATTGATCTGGACCCATTTTGCTTTGTACCTATACAAGATAATATAACATACCGCAAGAGGATCCTTTTTATTTGATTGTCTTTGGGTATGATTCATGATCCCCATAGAATTCGAGTTAATCAGCAATGGAAGGTATCAATTTTTCAATATCTGTGTCGTCCGGATCTCATTAATAAACAATAAAGTGCAATATGGAACAGATTTTTTTTTCTTTGAGCCTAATTGCTTTTTTTTTGTATCTGGCTCCAATAAATAATTGGAAGTCAATGTAGTGATTGGGAGGAAGATTCATATATTCCATTCACTTTACTTTTGACTTGATAGAATTTATGGAAAGGTTACTAAACCTGAAGTAAAGCAAAATCTGTATAAAATGAACCATGCCTACATGTATTGTTATTGTTTGTTCTATTTCAGTGATACCGGTATTTCGGCTGAGGTGAAAAAGATCTTTGATACCTTACCTTAAATATCTATGATTACTCCCGTTGACAATTGTTCTGTGTATCTGATGGATACGGAAAGATCATACTCCTACGATTCTGGTTTTATCAATCAGATGAAAGAATAACAACCTTAATCTTATCTTACACGAGATCCTTTTTCCGTCCATCCCATCCCCATAAAAACAAATAAATTAATTTGTTTCTCGATCCATCTACCTGCTTTAAATCATTAATGATTCAATTGGAAAAGGAACATGGATTTCTCTTATGTCTTATGATGATCAAATTTAGTCATTAAAGGAAAACTTATTTCCATTAATGATAATGATGTTGAAGTAGGAAATTCTTGAAACCATTTTTCATGATTCCTTTATCAATCCTTAGATACTTGAAGAAGCGCGAGATTGATGAATCTAGCCTATAATCGATTCATTTGCGACTTTTCCGAGTCATTGGAATAGCTTATTTGGTTAATGACTTATTTTGTTCCGGTATTGCGAATCTAATTAAAGACCTTTCTTTAATTTAGTTGTTCGAGAAAGAGTTGGATCCTTCATGATTGATTGTCCCGAACAATCTGTTGAAGATGTAGATGTAAAGAAGTGTTAAGTAATTCGTTTATTCGTCTTTTTTAGAAATGTGTTTCATTCATACGATCGAATATGGGGTAAATTGGATCTTTGTCTTTGCTTGTGGGGCCTTCTCTAGATGAATACCTATCCATCCATATATATATCAAAATAGATATCAAAATCAAAATAGATATATAAATTATATAATTAGATAATTTATATATCTATATGTAATTTATATTTTATATATATAAGGGTATGGACTGCTATGTACCGATTGAGCCAATGACTATTCCGGATTCCATATTGAATCAAAATCAATTCCATACCGGTTCAAAATTAGAGGAATGTTATGGTAAAACTTCGTTTGAAACGATGTGGTAGAAAGCAACGTGCGACTTGAAAGACATGATCGGCTGTGGATTCTTGCATCCACCATTTTATATATCAATGAAGATGCTCTTGGCTCGACATAGTTTGTTCTGTTCTACTAGGACCCCCAAAAATTGGGGGTTGTAAATAGTACATGATGGAGCTCGAGTATAAAGTATTGATTCATTTATCAAGGGGAAGGATCTAGGGTTAGTGCCAATCAATAAGTTGGAACAACTTCGTAAGTATATCTTCGATATAGAAATCCAAAGGTTCAAATTCCAACAAGTTTCAAAAAAAAAAACAAAGTAAAATTTGCCGGAATTGGTAAAACTATTTCGATCAAAAGTGTATTACAGGGGAATCAATCGTTCGTATGATTCTTTCAATAGAAAGAAATAACAAAAGGTATGTTGCGACCATTTTGAAACGATTAAGGATCACCGAAGTAATGTCTAAACCCAATGATTCAAAGCAAAGATAAAGGATACCGGAACAAGGAAACACCATTTTCAATTGTCTCAACAACTGGAACTAGATCAGAATGAGGAAGAAAAAGAGATTCTAGGCGGGACAAATAAAAGAGGTTAGAGACGGCTCAACAAATGTCCAAGGATTTCCCTTTGAGCTCTTTGAGAATTACCCAACTTGAGTTATGAGTACGAATGATATTTCTTTTTTTTTTTTTATTGATTTTCAGGAAAGTGAAGTAAGAACAAAAAAAAATGACTCAATTTATAGTCTAATTGATGATTTTATGGATACATTTGTCACTATATGATATGCATAGCATAAATTCAAACTCGAATCATTTTTTCTCGAGCCGTATGAGGAGAAAACCTCCTATACGTTTCTAGGGGGGGCATTGTTCATCTATATCTATCCCAATGAGCCATCTATCGAATCGTTGCGATTGATGTTCGATCCCAAAGAGAAGGAAGAGATCTTCGTAAAGTGGGCTTTTACGATCCGATAAAGAATCAAACTTATTCAAACGTTCCTGCTATTCTATATTTCCTTGAAAAAGGCGCTCAACCTACAGGAACTGTTCATGATATTTCAAAGAAGGCAGAGGTATTTAAGGAACTTCGAATTAATCAAACGAAATCAAATAAATGAAATAAAAAAGGGGGGGGTGCCCAGTATCTTATCGAGCTTTGTCTAATTCTTTCTCCACCACTCCGATTTTTCTTACTCTATTCATACCTATTCACTATTGCTCCTATATAATCCCATATCAGATAACGATAACGAAAAAAAAAATCTTTTCTTATTGATATGAGACGGATAGAAAAAAAAATCTCGAGTGAATCGATGAAATAATCGGATCTAGAAAATTAGGGTATGGGATTACCATCAATCGGATTGTTTTCGTTGGGACTCCACCAACAAAAAGGGGTAAATCTTGTTTATTGTACCTCTATTGAATAAACTCAAGATTTTTTTCCTACTTTTTTTTTCTTATTTATTCCCTCATCCACACTTCATTTCTGATCTGTGTAGTGCCAATCCAACACAAGTACTTATTTTCTTTAATTGAATTTGTTTTCTCAACCAACATTCAATTCATATTGACAATGTTGTATCGATCAAATATAATTTGATCGTGGATAAATAGATCCATTTATCCCAGCCCCATAAGTTTGTTTCTTTATTTCTTGACTTTATTTCAATTTCACTCAAATGGCGAGTTCGCCGGATTCGCTGCGACACAAGAAGTATCTTCTTAATGAAAAAAAAAAAATATTGATCAAAATATGGATGATCCATAAATTTTGGCATCTATCTATATTGATCCGGGAATCTGTTGTATTTTCATCTGATCTGTTCATTTTGATGTTCATAATTGATCATCAAATTTGCTTTTAGATTTGTTTGTTACTAGTTCAATGTTTTGACGAGGTCGAGCAATCCAATCCCAATCTCTTGATTTTAATTTGATTTTTATTCCGATCGTATCTACACACCATATTTTTCCGGGTTGCTAACTCAACGGTAGAGTACTCGGCTTTTAAGTGCGGCTATGATCTTTTACACATTTGGATGAAGCAAGGGATTCGTCCATACCATTGGTATAGTTTGTAAGATCACGACTGATCCTGAAATGGAATGAATGGAAAAAATAGCATGTCGTATCAATGGAGAATTTGATTGATAATATGATAATACTTTATCCTTACCGGATCGGTACAAAATCTTGTTTTGATTCTTGGAACGGGACCAAACCAATTCACCATTGGGTCGAGTGAATAAATGGATAGAGCTCTATCGCTCCAATTATAGGGAAACAAAAAGTAACGAGCTTTTGTTCTTAATTCGAATGATTACCCGATCTAATTAGATGTTAAAAATAGATTAGTGCCTGATGGGGGAAAGGGTTCTCCTGTGAGTAGATTATCGATTCCTTTTTTTAATGAATCCTAACTATTAACTATTATTTTCTTTCTCGATTATGGAGTGGAGACGAATGTGTAGAAGAACGGTATACTGATAAAGAGAATTTTTCCAAAGTCAAAAGAGCGATCGGCTCGCAAAAATAAAGGATTTCTAGTCATCTCTTGTAACTATAACAAAACCAAAAATTGGATGGAAAAGTGGAAGATCTGTTGATTGGCTTCCTTGTCTCCGGGGTATCCATTCTTTTCTTAATCTATTCTTTTCTTACTATATACCTTGTTTTGACCGTATCGCACTATGTATTATTTGATAACCCAAGAAATCCTTATGCTTTTGATTCAAGTATCATTTCAAATGGAGGAATTACAAGGATATTTAGAAATAGACGGATCTCGACAACAATGCTTCCTATATCCACTTCTCTTTCAGGAGTATATCTATGCACTTGCTCATGATCAGGGTTTAAATGGATCGATTCTTTACAAACCCATGGAAATTTTCGGTTATGACAATAAATTCAGTTCACTAATTGGGAAACGTTTAATTACTCGAATGCATCAACAGAATCATTTGATTCTTTCGGTTAAAGATTCTAAACAAAATCTATTTGTTGTGAACAACAAATATTTGGATTCTCAAATGATGTCAGAGGTTTTTGCAGTCATTGTGGAAATTCCATTCTCACTACGATTAGTATCTTCCCTAGAAGAAAAAAAAATAGCAAAATCTCATATACGATCTATTCATTCAATATTTCTCTTTTTCGAGGACAAATTTTCACATTTAAATCATGTGTCAGATATACTAATACCCCACCCTATCCATCTGGAAATCTTGGTTCAAACCCTTCGCTGCTGGATACAAGATGCTCCCTCTTTGCATTTATTTAGATTTTTTCTCTACGAGTCTCGTAATTTGAATAGTCTCATTATTCCAAAGAAATCCATTTCCATTTTTTCAAAAAGGAATCAAAGATTCTTCTTGTTCCTATATAATTCTCATGTATATGGATGCGAATCCATATTCGTTTTTCTCCGTAAACAATCCTCTCATTTACGATCAACATCTTCGAGAACCTTTCTTGAGCGAACACATTTCTATGGAAAAATA